CAATTTGAGATTCAAATTTACGAATCATTCATGAATTATATAATAGTTAAAGGTTCCAGTTTGTGCTGAATTTTTTCTTTTATGACTGAAAAATCAAAATTTTGTTTTTCACTAGAAAAGTAAGGGAAATTTTTAGAGATTGTATGGTTTTAAGATACTATACAATCAATCGAAGGGATGGATCCAACTCAAACAAAAAAGAAAGATTTCTTTTAGAAAAGGAATTAAGGAAAACGGGATTAAGATTCAAAATACAAGTACAATAAATAAGAAGACAAAAGGATAATTTTTTGATAGATTTTGATTTGGTATCGTTTTGGCGGCATGGCCGAGCGGTAAGGCGGGGGACTGCAAATCCTTTTTCCCCAGTTCAAATCCGGGTGTCGCCTAATCACCAAAAGAATTGACATACCTTCTTCTGTTTTGCTGATAGAATTTGGGAAATTTTTCCGGCGGAAGCAAACGGAGGAAACTGATAAATCGTGATAGTCCTTCCATTACTAACGGAGTGTCTACGGGCCGGGTTTTGAATTAGATTGGATAGCAGGACGGAAATCAAATTCCGTTTTTAGTTGCGGAAAGGCCAGAAGATACTTTGTAGACATATTCATCGTAGACATATTCATCAAAGTCTTTGAGTACTCCGGCATTCAATCAATATTAATTCGATTGAATTGAGTAATTGGCTTTTACTTAATATACCTTATATACTATACCTTTTTTCTTTTTTCGTTAACCCCTAGTCAAGAACAGAACATAATAGGGCGTCCTCCGATTGTTTCATAGAGACAATAAGGGACGGTAAGGATTAGATCAAAACAAAATGGGAAAGAAATAGGGTATGGGTTGGGTAGTGATCTACCTTTCTTCTATTTTTTTAGGCTTTTTACTTAACTTAATGAAGGACAACAAAAGAAAGAATAGATTTTTAGTATTTCTACATAATTTTTAGTATTTCTACATATTAGTAGCATTTCTTTGATACTTCCAAGGGGGTCTCCGCATATTTTGCTTGTGCTTAATCTTTTCTGATTATACTAGAAATCTTATAAGACCCCTTATAAGTTAGAGTTGGATTTATTGGATTGTTTCATCAACGACGTTAGGTCAGAATTTTTGACTCTGCGCCAGTGATTCCACTATTATTTATTAGTGAACAATAATTCAAGAATTCCTTCATAGATAGGGGACATAATTCACATGGATATAGTAAATCTCGCTTGGGCTGCTTTAATGGTAGTCTTTACATTTTCCCTTTCACTCGTAGTATGGGGAAGAAGTGGACTCTAGAAGTACTACTAATTGTAATTGAGTTTAGGAATTAAACTGGATCCATTTTTTTTTTTTATAAATCGTTCAGTTCTGAAAAGCTTTTTTTAGTTGAAATTTCATTATTTCAACACTATTTCAATTTAAAATTCAATTTTTAAATTGAAATAGAAATAAAAAAATATCTGCATTTCAAAATTCTCTTGGGTTTTCGTGTAGTAATATAGTTTATGAATAATATATATGAAGAATACTCTTTCAATCAAACAAATATTTCAATTATTTCCGTGTTTGTATTTCGAAAGTAAAAAGAATACAAAGTAAAAGAAATACAAATGGTAGTAAATTTATTCCAACTGAATTCTTGATCAATTTTCGATTTCGATGAACCGACTCTTACTAAAATTAGATATGGACCGTGAGGAAGAGTTGCACTTTTTTTATTTTACTTTTTTGTTTCCCTTTATTCAAAGAGAAATATAGTTCTGTTATTACATTACGTAGATACACATTTTCTATCGGAAACAACACAGACATAGTAGTTCTCTAACGAGATACTACACAGACTAAAATATTGTCTTGGGCGAGTCACATATTGCGCACTTCCCGTTTGTTTTAATATTTTGGCAATTTTATTTATGTTGTACTTGTTTTATTGAACTCACTGTTCAAACGTTAAAAGAGGTTTACTAATCTTTTCCCCCCCTTTTTTTTTTTGAAATCCGAAGAAGTTTCCATAGATCATATGTCAACTGATCGATCAATGACTTCTTCGTCGGAATGCTAATAAAAAGATTACTTTATTTTCTTTTATTATACCCATCGAAGAGGCCCTTGATTCTTTTGATCGGGATTCATATTGAAAATAATCAGTAATCCAGGAATTAGAATCGTACGAGTCGCTTTTCAATTATTTCAAATTGATTGAAATCAACACAAATTAAATACAAGACAGATGGATAAAGCAAAGAAATAGAATTGGGGGGGCACTATATACATTATATTATATATAATATGTAATTGATATCGATATATACCAATATATAGGAATATGACGATACTATTGTAGATTGATCTCTATTAAATTAACCCGGATTACAATACACCTTATATACACTACAATAACAATAGTAGATAGTATGGTAGAAAGATTCAGATATTTCTTTCTACCATACTATCGTATTTCATAGAATACGGCTAATTCTAGTCTGCCCATTTCATTTAAGACGCG